GTCACACACTCCCATAATCCATTTTTTCTTCGGAGAGTTCCCTTCAACTATTCGTGTATGTAAATAATAATAATTCAATTGTTGTTAAGTTGAAGGGAAATATCCAAATACATGTCTTATTCTTTTAAATAATCCATATTTGTAGCAATGAAATATATTCCTCCCCAAAATAAAAAATGATTGTGATTACAAATATCTATGATCCATATTCGCTATAAAGGACCGGAAATGCCCTGCTTACGTATCATTGAAAAGTGCATTAACATAAATACAGCAGTAAGAAGAGGTAGTACAAAAGTATGCAGACTATAAAAACGAGTTAAGGTAGATTGTCCCACACTAGAACTTCCGCGTAATAACTCTACCAAAGACGATCCTATTACAGGAATCGCTTCGGGTACGCCTGTTACAATTTTGACGGCCCAATAACCGATTTGGTCCCAAGGTAAGGAATAACCGGTTACACCAAAAGATGCAGTCAATACAGCCAAAACGACACCCGTAACCCAAGTTAATTCACGAGGTTTTTTAAAACCACCTGTGAGATACACACGAAATACGTGTAAAATCATCATTAAGACCATCATACTTGCTGACCATCGATGAACTGATCGAATTAACCAACCAAAGTTAGCCTCAGTCATTATATATTGAACAGAAGCAAAAGCTTCAGTAACGGTCGGACGATAATAAAAAGTCATAGCAAATCCCGTTGCTACTTGGACTAAAAAACAAGTAAGTGTAATTCCTCCTAAACAATAAAATATATTCACATGAGGAGGAACGTATTTACTAGTTATATCATCGGCAATCGCTTGAATCTCAAGACGTTCTTCGAACCAATCATAGACTTTATTGAGATAGGTAAACCAATGGAACCCCCCCTGAGAACCGTATATGAGAATTTCATCTCGTACGGCTCAAACAAAAATACCCAAATACACAGGTTGTAACGAAAACAGATATTTGTAATAGAAAGTTTCAAAATTCTTGATTTAATCCTATGATTCTAATTTTCTCTGACGATAAGCAAAAATGGAAATCCGAAAACTATTATTTTTGGTTATAATGCCAAAATCTCAAGTCGGCTCTCTTGTCTTTATCTTGATCTTTTCAGGCCTCTTGAATATTCTATTACTTACTTCATTTTTTTATGTGTAATGTGATTTTACAGCTTTCTTCTTTATTATTATTATATTTGGATTATTGATAGGAATTCTCTTGTTGGGACCATACGAATCAATTAAAAAAAAAACATCAGATTCATACTATAACCACGATGATTCAAAAAACCTTTAATCGAAGTCCAAAAATTCCCTGAGTAAGAATTGCTGGATCATCACTTATTCAATGAATAGATATAATGAAAAAATACAAAGAAAGGTTTGTCCTTTGATCAAAATAAAGGTAAGCTCCGGAAGTTATATTTTAAAGGATGAAAATTCTTCAATTTCGTTTTCTAATTCTTTGAAAAGTTTTTTAAGTCCGATTACGCGGTCTAAATATTTAGTATGAATCATAGTTCTAATATTTTTAGAAATTTTCTATATTCCGTGCTCCAGATACTAGAATAAATATCTGACGGGATAAAACCATCTCTATCAAGATGACAGATCCATTTTATGTTCTGTATTATCAATAAGATCAATTAAAACAAGTCACACACTCATATTCCGGAAATACAGAAACAAAGAAATTCCACGATCAAACTACCAAATAAAAATGCAATAGGTTAACAAACAATAAGAAACCTAAATGCTTCCATTTCCTTTCTATTGAAAAGCTAATTACTCTATTCTCATAAATCTAATTAATAGAAATTCCGTCCAGTAAAATGGACGAATTATAAATCTCCAAAATAATAGATAGAAATATCGCAAATAGAGCCATTGCAACACCCATCAAAGGGGTAGTTCCCCACCCCGGAGCTACTTTACCATATTCTGAATTTAATGGTTTCAATAAATCCCCTACAACAGTTCGTCTTGGACCTGGTCTAGAATTATCCTCAACGGTTTGCGTAGCCATAAATACGATTTTTTATTCATTGAGATATGTTGACTTTGTATACCATTCTGATGTAAATATAAAGATCTTATCCTATAGATCTATTCGGATCTTGAAACTTGATAATTATAATAATGGAAACAGCAACCCTAATTGCCATCTCTATATCTGGTTTACTTGTAAGTTTTACTGGGTATGCCTTATATACTGCTTTTGGGCAACCCTCTCAACAACTAAGAGATCCATTCGAAGAACATGGAGACTAGTTGAAGTAATGAGCCCCCATATTGGGGGCTCATTACTTCAACTAAGATAATAAAAATTATTTCGTCTTTTTCGTTGGAACTTTAGGAGGTTCTCTAAAAAAGATAGCGAAAAAAATAATTCCTAAAGTCGAGACTAAGAGGAATGTATAAACCAATGCTTCCATAGATTTGATCGTAGTTTACAATTATAGCTTTCATACCTGTTTATTGGGGCGCATTTCCCAGATAAAAAAGAAAGAACCAGAGTAAATATATCCAAATTTATCTAGTTCTCTATGTGAAATTCAAAATCATAACAAAAATAAGTCGAAAACAAAAGAATGTTCTATCAGACTACCTGTCTTCTTGTAGTTGGATCTCCAAGTTTTTGGAATGCTCCAAATTCTACTTGAGTATCTAAATCTGGGTCGATACCGGCAAAAACATCTCTGAACAAAGTTCTAGCACCATGCCAAATGTGTCCGAAAAAGAATAGCAGAGCAAATGAAGCATGTCCAAAAGTAAACCAACCCCTTGGACTGCTACGAAAAACACCATCTGATTTCAAAGTAGCACGATCTAATTCAAAAATTTCACCCAATTGAGCACGTCTAGCATATTTTTTCACAGTAGCGGGATCACTATAACTGACTCCATTAAGTTCGCCACCATAGAACTCAACAGTTACACCTACTTGTTCGACACTATATTTCGATTCTGCCCTTCGAAAAGGAACATCGGCTCTAACAATTCCGTCCCCGTCCACCAAAACAACAGGAAATGTTTCAAAAAAAGTAGGCATACGACGTACAAAAAGTTCACGCCCCTCTTTATCTCTAAAGATGGGATGTCCTAACCAACCGACGGCTATTCCATCTCCATTGTCCATTGAGCCCGCTCTAAATAACCCCCCTTTTGCTGGATTATTACCAATGTAATCATAAAAAGCTAATTTTTCGGGAATTTTAGACCAAGCTTCTGATAAACTTTGATTTTCGGCTAGTCCAGCACCAACTCTTCGATATATTTCTTGCTGGAAGTATCCTTGATCCCATTGATAGCGGGTAGGACCAAATAATTCAATGGGGGTTGTTGCTGAACCATACCACATAGTTCCAGCAACGACAAAAGCTGCAAAAAACACAGCAGCAATACTACTGGAAAGGACGGTTTCAATATTTCCCATACGTAATCCTTTATATAGACGTTGGGGCGGACGCACACTAAGATGGAAAAGACCCGCTAATATGCCCAACGTTCCTGCTGCAATATGATGAGAAGCTATCCCCCCCGGAACAAAAGGGTCAAAACCTTCCACACCCCACGCGGGATTTACGGATTGTATCCTTCCAGTTAGTCCATAAGGATCAGACACCCAAATTCCAGGACCATACAATCCTGTTATATGAAATGCGCCAAAACCAAAACAAGCTACTCCTGCAAGAAATAAATGAATTCCAAAAATTTTTGGCAAATCTAAAGAAGGTTTTCCAGTACGTTCATCACAAAAGATTTCTAGATCCCAATAAACCCAATGCCAAATAGCTGCTAAAAAGCACAAGCCCGAAAACACAATATGTGCTCCGGCCACACCTTCGTAACTCCAAATACCCGGATTCGTGATAGTCCCTCCTGTGATATTCCAACCGCCCCACGAATTTGTTATTCCTAAACGAGTCATGAAAGGTATAACGAACATACCCTGTCTCCACATTGGATCAAGAACAGGATCAGAGGGGTCAAAAACTGCTAATTCATATAGAGCCATCGAACCGGCCCAACCAGCAACCAGAGCTGTGTGCATTATATGAACAGAAAGCAAACGGCCCGGATCATTTAATACAACAGTATGAACACGATACCAAGGTAAACCCATGAAAATACCCCTTATATCAACAAAAAAAAATAGACACTATGTAACTTTATTGCACTAGAAAAAACTATACTATGGACTCTAGCCTTTACAGTAGATTATCTTAGAAAAAGGATTCTTGTTCGAGTTTTTTATTAATAATGGAACAATCCTATTTGTAAAAATAAAAAGAAACAGATTTATTCTATACCCGATAAGTAACAATACGCAATGGGGGAGAATACGAGAGGGGTTGACAACTTTCTCTATGAATATTTAAATAAATAAATGCAGATATACTTGTTTATCACCCCAATGGACTCATTCGTAACAACTTTATTTAGTATTCCTTTTTTTAATTTATAAAAATGTAATATAACTCGAGTAAATCATTTTTAACACGATAAGCTAATTCTTACGTTTCCACACTAAAGTGAGATATATGACTTTATTATTTCTCAATTTTATGCCCATTGGTGTTCCAAAAGTACCCTTTCGAAGCCCTGGGGAAGAAGATGCATCTTGGGTTGATATATAGTGCGACTTGTCAGATATAATAGGTCATATGGAATTTCCCCGTTTTCTCCCCCGATCGAGATATCCTCTCTTTCACCCCCAAAAGGGAATTGTTGAATCATAAAAAATTTGGAGCGTGAAGTGTAATGAAGTACAATTCTATCGATTTATTGGTTTTTAGAGAGGTATCCAGATTCTTATTCAAAACTATGAATAATTTATGGTTGGCTTGGTCGGACCAATAAAATAAAGTAACCAGGCTCTGTTTAGAAAAAAACCAATTGGTAATATATCTATGATCACCACTTCTATAATATCATCTATTTTACAGAAAACATTAAATAAGAAGTTCAGAAAAGAAAGAAGTTATAACAAAAAGACATAGTATTGTAATATTTGTTCTATATGTACAAATCCAAATCGGGCAGATCTTTACTCAGAGTAGAAAAGAAACCTAAAAGAATTGAAAAATCTATTCAGAAACAAGAAAATTACATTGTGATTGAGATTCGATCTCGATGAACGCAATACATCAATGAGAAGTTTGTTCAATAAATGGAGTATATTATTATTTTTCTTTAAAAGTTCGAAGAAGTCCATTATAAAAAGAGAAAGAGATTAAAAATCGACACATTGATTCCTTTTTGCTTATATAGTTTTTGGTGAACTGTATGCATCAAAAGGTGCATGTACAGCTCTTAAGGAAAAAAATTTAATCCTAATCAATCGACTTTATCGAGAAAGATTACTTTTTTTAGGTCAAGAGATTGATAGTGAAATATCTAATCAACTTATCGGTCTTATGGTATATCTCAGTATAGAGGACGATAATAAAGATTTGTATCTGTTTATAAATTCTCCGGGGGGGTGGGTAATACCCGGAATAGCTATTTATGATACTATGCAATTTGTACAACCAGATGTACAGACAGTATGTATGGGATTAGCCGCTTCAATGGGATCCTTTATTTTGGCAGGAGGGGAAATTACCAAACGTTTAGCATTCCCTCACGCTTGGCGCCAATGATTCTTTTATTTGAGAAAATAAATATATATATAAAGACTATACCTTCGCCATTAAAAGATTTTATTTATTATTTATAAGTAATAAAAGCATGGTATTTTGAATTCCATATGCAAATTTTTGTTTTTTAAACCATTTGATTATATATAGAAAGAGTAGTATGAAAAAGAGGGTATTTACAATTTTATCTGATTTATCAGTAACCTAGTTTAATTTTAGTGTCACAGACTTTTTTATTTTAATTTAATTAGAAGAAAAGGTAAAATATGAAAAAAAAGAAACTTTTGGATTGTTGAATAACAAACAAAATGAAATAAAAAAAAACAACGGAACCATCATAGTATTTTAAAATATCTTCAAAAATAAAAAAGAAAGTTGGTTATTGTATTGTTCATTATTTAAGGATCTTGATCCAAAAGACCCAATAGATTTTGTACTTCTTTTTTCTTTTCTTCCATCCAAGAAAAAATTCATAAACGGAGATAAAATTCATAGAAGAAAAAATACTCTATCCATAGAGGAAAAAAATGAATTGCATACTTGGAAAAGCCGTATGCATTAATATGCAGAAAATGCTTGTACGGTTATTGAATCTTATTTTGGCTCATTTATTTTCTTATTTGTATTTATCCCTTTTACCTTTGTTTGGAGAAGAAAGAAAATCTTTACCAATATAGGAGAAATCTTTATCAAGATAAGGGAAACACTTAGTAAGTTATATAATCAGGGTAATGATCCACCAACCTGCTAGTTCTTTTTATGAGGCACAAACGGGAGAATTTATCCTGGAAGCAGAAGAACTACTGAAACTGCGCGAAACTATCACAAGGGTTTATGTGCAAAGAACGAGTAAACCTTTATGGGTTATATCCGAAGACATGGAAAGGGATGTTTTTATGTCAGCAGCAGAAGCCCAAGCTCATGGAATTGTGGATCTTGTAGCAGTTGAATAAAAAATTAGTAGCAAGGATTATTCTAAAAAAAAATACAGGATTTGGAATTTCATTTTCGAATCCTCTTACTTTAATTTTAATATAATATATCTATGAATTAACTTATTAATAGGATATAAATAATTCAGAATCATCGGGTTAGGATTGATCTAAACCCGCTCATTATATATATAGATAGATATACAACTCACCATGCCAACTATGAAACAACTTATTAGAAACACAAGACAGCCAATTCGAAACGTCACAAAATCCCCAGCTCTTCGGGGGTGCCCTCAGCGCCGAGGAACGTGTACCAGGGTGTATGTGCGACTCGTTCAGATCATATAATAAGAAAAACCCCATTTTTTCAGTATTGGCAATCGATTAAGATAGTATGAATGTCCAAATTCCATTCACACTATCTTAACTTAATATATATATTAAAAATATCGAAATTCTTCTATCATGTATAAAATTTATGGTTTGGATTGGTGCAAACCCAATAACCTTAAATTGCAATTTAAGATTACAAAGACTTTCCATTGGTAACAAATAGTTAAGTTACCCATTAAGCGGAGAAAATACTATTTCAATTAAAGATAAATTATGTCCTTAATGAATTTTGGAAGAACGGAATAAGAGGGTCAGCTACCCAGCAAAATTTCATACTTAAATACCGTTACTGTATAACTAGATTTGGTTGTGAAAACCTATTTACTAGATATTAAATGGGTAGAGCCAAACAGTGTGAACTGTACAAGTTAACAATAACATTAAAAAAAGGAATAGAAAAATGAAAAGAAAAAAGGCTCCGGTGTATAGAGAAGACCTGTTCGTTTATAAAAAAATCATAGAAACGATGGAACCCACCATTTTTTTTTATCTATGTCCTATTTCATTTACTATAACTGTGTTTTTTGATACCTAGTATCAATGCAATTTGTTATTTTGAGGTTCAATATTTCGAAAAAAATCGTGGTTGGGGAGGTTATAGTAGCAAGAGCCATTGGAATTTTTTTTATACATTGGAAGAATCCATTTTTGTTATTAATAGACTAGGAAGTAGAAAAGAATAACTTACAAAACAAAAAATTCAAATAGTTATTCATCAAAATCTCATTTATTCAATGACCAGAATTAAACGAGGATATATAGCTCGGAAACGGAGGACAAAAATTCGTTTATTTACATCAAGCTTTCGCGGAGCTCATTCAAGACTTACTCGAACTATTACTCAACAGAAAATGAAAGCTTTGGTTTCGGCTCATCAGGATAGAGATAGGAAAAAAAGAGATTTTCGTGGTTTATGGATTAGTCGAATAAATGCAGTAATTCGCGAGAATCCAAAAATATCTTATATTTACAGTAATTTAATATATAATCTATACATGAAGCAATTGCTTCTTAATCGTAAAATAGTTGCACAAATAGCTATATTAAAAGAGAATTGTCTTTTTATGATTGCCAACGATATCATAAAAACAAAAAATCGCCCGAGACCGTACTCCGGGAAGGTATAGAATAAAAATTTGTTTATTTTGACAGCTTTTATCATATGATCATATGATAAAAGCTGTCAAAATAAACAACCATCCTTAAAAATAAATTATTATCCGTCACCGATTATCTTGTTTCTTACAACAGAACAACCCAAATTTAATTACGGTTGTTTTCAAACAAAACATCAATCCATGTTTAATTTCAATCTAAATTCCAATTTTATTTCGAATTTTGAATTTCTATTTTTTTTTTTTTTTAAAAGTAGTAGTTCTAGCGGTCGACTCGCTTTTTTCAAATTGTTTTTCATTATTAAGAAAAGGTAACGAAGATAAAATACGAGCTTGTTTTATAGCAATCGTAATTAATCGTTGTTGTTTTAAGGTCAATCTATTTACGCGTCTGGATAATATTTTTCCCTGTTCACTAATAAATCGACTAATTAAACCCATGTTTTTATAATCAATTCGGTCCCCCGATTGGATCGGGGGCAAACGCCTACGAAAAGATCGCTTGGATTTAAGAAAGAGTCGCTTAGATTTTTCCATGGTTTTATTCCTATTCTAAAAATAACATTTATTACAAGAAAGGATTTGTTTTTTTTATTCTGACTTTTTTAATATATGTTTTTATATAAGGAGATATGTATAAAATTCAGCTATAAATTCTAGATTTATTTATAGTATTAGTATATATACAAAAAATAGATCATTTTACATGTTATGTTCTTTGGTTGGAAGGGTAACACACAAGCGATCAATTTTCTCTATTTCTTTATTTCTGCGTGAATTATATGTTTGCAACAGTGGGGACAAAATTTTCTCAATTCCAATCGACTAGGCGTATTGTGTCGATTCTTTTGAGTGATATATCTAGAAATACCCGTTGATTCCTTATTAACACTCTTTTTATTACAATCGGTACACTCCAAAATAACAGTTACTCGAATATCTTTCCCCTTGGCCATGAACCTCCTTTGGGTTTTTAATTCACTTAACTCTTCTATTTTCGGATTCGAATCTAAGAAAAACCGAAAAAAATAGAAATTCAAAATTCGAAATAAATTTTTGAAAGATTTCACTCCAATTAATATAGTACAAAAAAAATGCAATGATTTCGAACTATATTTCGTTTCATTACAATAAATGCAGTATTCTCGTTAAAGTATTTTATATGATATTTTTACCCCACCCTAGGCATTCTGTTTCGATTTCTGGTTTCACTCTATTATTAATAGAATATGGAATTGAATTATTAATTCAATTCCATTGAAGCCTGGACCAGATTCCAAATTCCACTCAGAATTTTAATGAAGCCTAATTTACCCTTTTATTCTTTAATCTTTTCTAACTTATTCTATTACAATTCGAAAAAAGAAGAAATAAAGAAGAAGAGATTAATTCTATATATTTAATTGGATCTATAATCTTTTTCATCCCTTCCCGTATCAATAACTAAAATGAAAAAAAGGGGAATATCAGTGCATCTGGAAAAAAACGATTGATCTCTATCAAGAGGCCCGCCAAAGCCCCGAACCATAGAGTACTTACTACCGGTGCCACGGAAAGATATGTTTTTAGATCTCGCATTTCAAATCCTCCTTTTTTAATTTAAGTATTTTGTTATTCGATTTTTATTCTATATAGATATATTATTTATTTTTAGAATAGTATTTTCTTTTTCATATTCTATTGTATATTATAATATAGGAAACTAAAAAAATGGCAGAATAATTAATATATATATATCAATAGAGAAAATCAAAATGTGGAAAACAAGACAAAGATTCTTTACAATAACACTATAAACAAATGGAAAGGGATGTAGCGCAGCTTGGTAGCGCGTTTGTTTTGGGTACAAAATGTCACGGGTTCAAATCCTGTCATCCCTATCCCTAACTATTACTTATCATATGATATTCTTT